ATAGACAAAAAGTTTCAAAAATCTTTTCATTTAGACTTTCGAATTTTTTGAAATTTTTTGTAGGTTGGCCACGGGATCTGAATATTAAGTATGAATCATAGTTCTAATACTTCGGAATCCATTTCATATATTCCGTGCTACAGATACTAGAATAAATATCTGACGAGATAAAAAACCATCTTTATCAAGATGACAGACTCATTTTCTGCACTATTAATAGGATCTATTATAACAAGTCGCACACTCATATTCCAGAAATATCAAAAAAGAAAATTCCACGATCAAACTACCAAAATTGAATAGAAAAATAGAATAGGATTAGGCTAAAAACCGAGACAAAAATGTTTCACTTTGTATTAAGTATTCAAATGAAATATTCAAAAGATGGGACTTAGCAATTCTTGGAAATCTAATTCATTGAAATCCCATCCAGTAAAACAGAAGAATTCGAAATCTCTAAAATAATAGATAGGAATATCGCAAATAGAGCCATTGCGACGCCCATCAAAGGAGTAGTTCCCCACCCAGGAGCTACTTTACCATATTCTGAATTCAACGGTTTTAATAAATCCCCTACAATTGTTCGTCGTGGACCAGATCTAGAACTCCCCTCTACACTTTGTGTAGCCATAAATCCTATTTTGTATTAATTAAGATTTGTTGACTTTGTATACCATTCCGTTGTAAATAAATGATCTTATCATAGATCCATTGTGGTCTTAAAATTAAGAAAATTCTATATTAATTAATAATGGAAACAGCAACACTAGTCGCCATCTCTATATCTGGTTTACTTGTAAGTTTTACTGGGTATGCCTTATATACTGCTTTTGGGCAACCCTCCCAACAACTAAGAGATCCATTCGAGGAACATGGGGACTAGTTGAAGTAGAGAGCCCCCCAATATTGGGTGGGGGGCTCTCTACTTCAACTCTTTACTTCAATTAAGATAATAAAAAATCATTTTATCTTTTTACTTTTTAGTTGGAACTTTAGGGGGTTCTCGAAAAAAGATAGCGAAAAAAATGATTCCTAGAGTCGAGACTAAAAGGAATGTATAAACCAATGCTTCCATAGATTCGATCGTGGTTTACAATTATAGCTTCCATACCTGTTTAGTTGGGATTGTCCCCCGGATAAAAAAAAGAGCAAAAGTAGAAGAAAAGCGGCAAGTCAAATCAAGGGGTCCCCGATACCCTATGTCAAATTGTCAAATTACAAAAATGGAAACAAAAGTACGAGATCAATGCTATATCAAACTGCTTGTCTTCTTGTAGTTGGATCCCCAAGTTTTTGGAATGCTCCAAATTCCACTTGAGCGTCTAAATCTGGATCAATACCAGCAAAAACATCTCTGAACAAGGTTCGAGCGCCATGCCAAATATGTCCGAAGAAAAAAAGCAGAGCAAACGAAGCATGTCCAAAAGTAAACCAACCCCGGGGACTGCTACGAAAAACACCGTCGGATTTTAAAGTAGCACGATCTAATTCAAAAATTTCACCTAATTGAGCGCGTCTAGCATATTTTTTCACAGTAGTAGGATCACTATAACTGACTCCATTTAATTCCCCACCGTAAAACTCAACAGTTACACCTACTTGTTCGACACTATACTTCGATTCTGCCCTTCGAAAAGGAACATCGGCTCTAACAATTCCGTCTTCGTCTATCAAAACAACAGGAAATGTCTCAAAAAAAGTAGGCATACGACGTACAAAAAGTTCACGTCCTTCTTTATCTCTAAAGATAGGATGTCCTAGCCACCCAACAGCTATTCCATCCCCGTTGTCCATTGAGCCCGCTCGGAACAATCCACCCTTTGCCGGATTATTTCCAATGTAATCATAAAAGGCTAATTTTTCAGGAATTTTAGACCAAGCTTCGGATAAACTTTTATTTTCGGCTAGCCCAGCACCAACTCTTCGATATATTTCTTGCTGAAAGTATCCTTGATCCCATTGATAACGAGTGGGACCAAATAATTCAATCGGGGTAGTTGCTGAACCATACCACATAGTTCCAGCAACAACAAAAGCTGCAAAAAAGACAGCCGCGATACTACTGGAAAGCACGGTTTCAATATTTCCCATACGTAATCCCTTGTATAGCCGTTGGGGCGGACGGACACTAAGATGGAATAAGCCGGCCAATATGCCCAGAGTGCCCGCTGCAATATGATGAGAGGCTATTCCTCCCGGAACAAAGGGATCAAAACCTTCCACACCCCACGCCGGATTTACAGATTGTACCTTTCCAGTTAGTCCATAAGGATCGGACACCCATATTCCAGGACCATACAATCCCGTTACATGAAAAGCGCCAAACCCAAAACAAGCTACTCCTGAGAGAAATAAATGAATTCCAAAGATCTTAGGCAAATCTAAAGAAGGTTTTCCTGTACGCTCATCACAAAAAATTTCTAGATCCCAAAACACCCAATGCCAGATAGCTGCCAAGAAACACAAACCAGAAAAGACAATATGCGCCCCAGCCACACCCTCATAACTCCAAATACCCGGATTCGTTATAGTTCCTCCTGTGATACTCCAACCACCCCATGAATTGGTTATTCCTAACCGAGTCATGAAGGGTATTACGAACATACCTTGTCTCCACATTGGATCCAGAACTGGGTCAGAGGGATCAAAAACTGCTAATTCATATAGAGACATCGAACCGGCCCAGCCGGCAACCAAAGCTGTATGCATTATATGCACAGATAGCAAACGACCGGGATCATTCAATACGACGGTATGAACACGATACCAAGGCAAACCCATGGAAATACCCCTTCCCTTAAAACGAATTATTAATATTAACAAATATTATAATAAAAAAATATTAACGTACTAATAATTAGTAATATTAACCAATAAGAAACACTATGGAACTTTATTACACTAGATTAAAAACTCTGTTATGGATCTCCCTTTGTTCAGTGAATTTTTCCGAATAAAGGATTAATCCTTTTTCTATTCTGTTTAGTATTTTAGTCAGAACGTTCCAATTCCATTTGTAGGAACAAAGAGAAGCAGATCTATTCTATACCCGATAAGCATCAATACGCAATGGGAGGTTAACCTCTTTCTTATGGACGTTGACAATTTCACTTATCTAATCTCCACATAAAATGGAATAAGCACCTGGATTTGGAATATACTGAATTCCTAGTAAGACATGGATGTTGACAATTTCACTTATCTAATCTCCACATAAAATGGAATAAGCACCTGGATATGGAATAAGCACCTGGATTTGGAATATACTGAATTAATATCATGATCAATCATATATGTTTTAACACTTTCGGAACCCCGATTATTTAATACTGTAAGGAGTTAATTACAATGCCTCTTGGTATACCTCTAGTACCTATTACTTTTCCCCTAGAGAGAGATAGAACTTTTCCCCCAGAGAGAGATAGAGATGATGAGAATGAATCCGTTGTTTGGATTGACTTATACGATGCACTTTATGAAAGTAAATTACTCTTTTTATGTAGAGATATTGATACCGAGGTCACGAATCACCTTGTCGCTCTTTTCATGTATCTCAATGGACACGAGACTAGCACCGATTTTACTCTTTTTATAAACTCTCCCGGGGGATGGGTAGTCTCAGGTATGAGTATTTTCAATGTAATGCAGGCAGTGACCTCAGATGTACGAACAATATGCGTCGGAATGGCTGCTTCAATGGCATCTTTTCTCCTGGCCACGGGAAACAGTTTCAAACGTTTTGCATTCCCTCACGCTAGGATAATGATCCATCAACCGCATGCTCATTTTTCGAACGACGACTACGACGACGACTACGACGACGACGACTACGGCGACGACGACTACGGCGACGTCGACTACGGCGACGACGACGACGCCGCCCCCATGGATGACTTAGAGAGTTTATTGTCGGAAGTGGATGAACTAGCGGTCCTTCAGGAAACCATCGCCTGCATTTATGCAAAAAAAACAGGTCAACCTTTAGAGACCATACTCGAAGATCTGGAAAGGGATTTTTATATGTCAGCAACAGAAGCCCAAGCTTATGGAATTATTGATGTTGTAGGAAAAGCTAGAAGCAAAAAATAACAGAAATATCATACAAATCATAGAAGGAATAGAAGGAATCTCTAATCCTCCGAATAATAGGTTAGGAGCGACCTAAACCAACATATTATGCATATGATTCATCATGCCAACCGTTAAACAACTTATTAGAAAGGCAAGACAGCCAGTCAGAAATGTCAACAAAACCCCTGCTCTTAGGGGATGTCCTCAGCGCCGAGGAATATGTATTCGGGTGTATGTGCGACTCGTTCGGATTGTGGATTGGAACAAAAGAAAGGAAACGCATTTTCCACTATTCGCGATCAATACCGATGAATAGGATAGAATGGGAGAAACCCATTCACTATCTAATATCTAAAACACTATCTAAAAAAGAAGATCTATCATATCCTTCTATTGTGTATCAAATTTATGGTTTCTATTAGTGAAAATTCAATCATCTCCATTTTCAAATGAAAGAATTCCCCATTGGTAGCAAATGATTAGCCGTTAAGCAGGGGAAATCTTATTAAAAAAAAGGAAAAGGCCAAAATGGATGCCTCGACTCTTTCAAGAACGGACTAACAGGGTCCGCTAATCAGCTAATCTTCATAATTAAATACCGTTACTGTATAGATAGATCTCGTTGTGAAAGACCTATTACTGGAGAATTTCGAGGTAGAGCCAAAAAAGTGTGAACTGTACAAGTTAACAATAGCATCGATTAAATGATTATTAAAGGAAAGGGCTCCGGTGTATAGGGAAGACCTCACCGTTTAAGAAATAACCATAGAAACGAAGGAACCCACTATTTCTTTATCCATTTCTATTTACTACTTATTTTGACTACTTATTGTTATTTATTATATTATGCTTTTGTTTGATACTAGGTATCAATACAATTTCTTATTTCGAGGCGAAATGTCTAAAAAAAAAAAGAAAAAATCGTGGCTAGGAAGGTTAGAGTAGCAAAAGCTGTTGGAATTCTTATTTTATACATTGGAAGAATCTGTTTTGTTATTCTAGAAAGGTGGAAGGGAATAAAATAACTGAAAAAAAAAAAGAGGCTAGTTGTTTGTCTATATACAAATAAGACTCCCTTTTTGCCCTTTCACCTCGCTTTCGATTCTCTATAACAAAAAAAAGGAATTAAAAATGGAATTCTCATTATGTTGAAAGACAAAATGAAAGGGCCCATGAAATAGAAATAGTGAATCGTAAATTCATTATATAGAATAGAAAAAAATGAAATCGAAAATAGAGTTCAGGTTCGAATTCCATAGATAATATGGATAGTATTGTCTATAATGATAGACAAATGAAAGGCTTCCTGAAGCTTTTTTTTATTCATCCACTTGGTGAAAATGAGTTAGTTGAACTTGAAAACTCACTCATTGAAATTGAAAATAAGTAAACAATCCATTATTATGAGAATCAATCCTACTGCTTCTGGTCCTGAAGTTTCCGCACTTGAAAAAACGAACCTAGGGCATATCGCTCAAATCATTGGCCCAGTGCTAGATGTAGCTTTTCCCCCGGGGAAGATGCCTAATATTTACAACGCTCTGGTAATTAAGGGTCGAGATACTATTGGTCAACAAAGTAATGTAACTTGTGAAGTACAGCAATTATTAGGAAATAATCGAGTTCGAGCTGTAGCTATGAGTGCTACAGAGGGGTTAACACGAGGAATGGAAGTGATTGACACAGGAGCTCCTATAAGTGTTCCAGTCGGCGGGGCAACTTTAGGCCGAATTTTCAATGTACTTGGAGAACCCATTGATGAATTAGGTCCTGTAGATACTCGCACAACATCCACTATTCATAGATCTGCGCCTACCTTTATACAGTTAGATACAAAATTCTCTATTTTTGAAACAGGAATTAAAGTCGTAGATCTTTTAGCCCCTTATCGCCGTGGAGGAAAAATCGGGCTTTTCGGGGGAGCTGGAGTAGGTAAAACAGTACTCATTATGGAATTAATCAACAATATTGCGAAAGCTCATGGGGGTGTATCCGTATTTGCCGGAGTAGGTGAACGTACTCGTGAAGGAAATGATCTTTACGTGGAAATGAAAGAATCTGGAGTAATTAATGAAAAAAATATTACAGAATCAAAAGTTGCCCTAGTCTATGGTCAGATGAATGAACCGCCGGGAGCTCGTATGAGAGTTGGTTTGACTGCCTTAACTATGGCGGAATATTTCCGAGATGTTAATAAACAAGACGTACTTCTATTTATCGACAATATCTTTCGTTTCGTGCAAGCAGGGTCCGAAGTATCCGCCTTATTGGGTAGAATGCCTTCCGCTGTGGGTTATCAACCCACTCTTAGTACCGAAATGGGTTCTTTACAAGAAAGAATTACTTCTACCAAAGAGGCGTCCATAACTTCTATTCAAGCAGTTTATGTACCTGCGGACGATTTGACTGACCCTGCTCCTGCCACGACATTTGCACATTTAGATGCTACTACTGTATTATCAAGAAGATTAGCTGCTAAAGGTATCTATCCAGCAGTAGATCCTTTAGATTCAACGTCAACTATGCTACAACCCCAGATTGTTGGTAACGAACATTATGAAACTGCGCAAAGAGTTAAGCAAACTTTACAACGTTACAAAGAACTTCAGGACATTATAGCTATCCTTGGGTTGGATGAATTATCCGAAGAGGATCGCTTAACAGTAGCAAGAGCACGAAAAATTGAGCGTTTCTTATCACAACCCTTTTTCGTAGCCGAAGTATTTACCGGTTCTCCGGGAAAATATGTCGGTTTAGCAGAAACAATTAGAGGGTTTCAATTGATCCTTTCCGGAGAATTAGATAGTCTTCCCGAGCAGGCCTTTTATTTAGTAGGTAATATTGATGAAGCTACTGCGAAGGCTACGAACTTAGAAATGGAGAACAACTTAAAGAAATGATCTTAAATCTTTGTGTACTGACCCCAAATCGAATTGTTTGGGATTCAGAAGTGAAAGAAATCGTTTTATCCACAAATAGTGGGCAAATTGGCATATTACCAAATCACGCGCCTATTACCACAATTGTCGATATCGGTATTTTGAGAATACGCCTTAACGACCAATGGCTCAAGATAGCTCTGATGGGGGGTTGCGCTAGAATAGGCAATAATGAGATCACTGTTTTAGTAAATGATGCAGAGAAGGGTAGTGACATTGATCCACAAGAAGCTCAGCAAACTTTTGAAATAGCAAAAGCTAGCTTGAGAAAAGCTGAGGGCAAGAGACAAATAATTGAGGCAAATCTAGCTCTCAGACGAGCTAGGGCACGAGTAGAGGCCATCAACGCAATTTCGTAACTATAACTAGTTGGCGCGTCCGAAGAATCAAAAGAACTTCTGTTAGTTCTTTTGATTCTTATTCTGCCAATTGAATAGAATCATCATCATAATAGAGAATCGGATTCTAATACAACGGAAATTTTCAATTTTTTAAATTCAAAAATGAAATAGAGAAATGAAATGGAAAAGATAAAAAATCAAGAAAAAGAAAATAATATGGGTAGAAAAACTTATTAAATACTATGGATTCAAATATTATGGATTCTGATATAGAATAAGTTCTACCTACTATTGGATTTGAACCAATGACTCTTGCCGTATGAAAGCAACACTCTAACCACTGAGTTAAGTAGGTCATTTATCATCATATATCATCATAAAGATATCATCATAAAGAGAACGAAACATAACTGTCGATGAATTATAAAGGGAATCCTTGTTATGCGCAATACCGATCAAGTAACTCAAAGAATAAGATCTTGAATCATGTAATATTTCTCTTGACAAAAGATTCTGGGCATGATTGAATATATATCAAAGAAAAGGGTTCACAAAAGATTGAATAGAAAGAGAAAGGGTTGCCAAGGGTTGACAAAAGATTCTGGGCACGATACAATATATATCAAGGAGAAGGAAGGGCTATAGCTCAGTTAGGTAGAGCGCCTCGTTTACACGTGCGCCAATGTTTTTTCAGAGGAGTATATTATGGAATCAAAAAACTTATCCAGAAGTCAATGTCTTACTCCATTCCTTTTAGGAAAAAAGAGAAAAATAGCCTGACAATTTGGTTAAAATTAGGTTCCCTTTTAGGGACTCAATAGAACCCAATATTGATTTAAGATATTGATAAGGTGAATACTCAGTCTATTGAATGCTAGGCATAATGAAGTATAAAGACTTCAAGAAATTCGATTTTCGGTCTAGCCTATGAACTTTAAGGTGTATGAAGTTTCATATTGAATTTTTTTTAAGTAAAAAAAAGCGGGGCGATGAAAACTCCATTTAACTTAGGTTAATCTAAGCTAAAAGCAAACCTACGTCAGCATAACCTTCTTTGAAGCACTTTGGTAGTGCTTTCAGATCGGAATCGAAATAAATAAGAAATCAGAACATGCGGAACCATCTTGTGATCTTTCAATAAAATCATGGTAGACTCGCTGATTCTTTCATCAGTTAATGAAAGAGCCCAATGCATAAAAGTGCATGTTGGGTCTTTGAAACAGTTCGAATCTTTTTGATACTAATAAGTTCAATCTGTTTTACCGAGAAAGTCTACGGTTCAAGTCCGTATAGCCCTACCTAAAATTTTTTTAGAGTTTATATTCCCGCATTCTGGCCGCTTGGGATTCCTCGGTTCATCGAAAAAAAAAAGCATTCTCATAAATAGAAAGGTCAAGGATTAGAAACTTGAAAAAAAAAACAAGGATGGGGTTGCGTTGTATATATGAAAGAGTATACAATAATGATGTATTTGGTGAATCAAATAATATGGAAAAGTAATGAAATTCTGATTAGTTAAAAATATTGATTGATAGCTTTCTGTGAAAGGTTTCATTAACTCCTAATTCATCTCGAGTAGACCTTGTTTCTGTGAGAATTTGGAATTCATGAGTTGTAGGGAGGGACTTATGTCACCACAAACAGAGACTAAAGCAAATGTTGGATTCAAGGCTGGTGTTAAAGATTATAAATTGACTTATTATACTCCTGAGTATAACCCCAAGGATACTGATATCTTGGCAGCATTCCGAGTAACTCCTCAACCTGGAGTTCCCCCTGAGGAAGCAGGGGCTGCGGTAGCTGCTGAATCTTCTACTGGTACATGGACATCCGTGTGGACCGATGGGCTTACCAGCCTTGATCGTTATAAGGGCCGATGCTACGATCTCGAACCCGTAGCTGGAGAGGAGAATCAATATATTGCTTATGTAGCGTACCCCTTAGACCTTTTTGAAGAGGGTTCCGTTACTAACATGTTTACTTCTATTGTAGGGAATGTATTTGGGTTCAAAGCCCTACGCGCTTTACGTCTGGAGGATTTGCGAATCCCCCCTGCTTATACTAAAACGTTTCAGGGCCCACCTCATGGCATCCAAGTCGAGAGAGATAAGTTGAACAAGTATGGTCGCCCCCTATTGGGTTGTACTATCAAACCTAAATTGGGGTTATCTGCTAAGAATTACGGTAGAGCTGTTTATGAGTGTCTCCGCGGTGGACTTGATTTTACCAAGGATGACGAAAACGTGAACTCTCAACCATTTATGCGTTGGAGAGATCGTTTCTTATTTTGTGCCGAAGCCCTTTTTAAAGCACAGGCAGAAACTGGTGAAATAAAAGGGCATTATTTAAATGCTACTGCAGGTACATGCGAAGAAATGATCAAAAGGGCTGTATTTGCCAGAGAATTGGGAGTTCCTATCGTAATGCATGACTACTTAACAGGAGGATTCACTGCAAATACTAGCTTGGCTCATTATTGCCGAGATAATGGTTTACTTCTGCACATCCACCGCGCAATGCATGCAGTTATTGATAGACAGAAAAATCATGGTATACACTTTCGTGTATTAGCTAAGGCCTTACGTATGTCTGGCGGAGACCATATTCACGCTGGTACCGTAGTAGGTAAACTTGAAGGGGAAAGAGACATCACTTTGGGCTTTGTTGATTTATTGCGTGATGATTTTGTTAAAAAAGATCGAAGCCGCGGTATTTATTTCACTCAAGATTGGGTCTCTCTACCAGGTGTTATTCCCGTGGCTTCAGGGGGGATTCACGTTTGGCATATGCCTGCTCTGACCGAGATCTTTGGAGATGATTCCGTGCTCCAATTCGGAGGAGGCACTTTAGGGCACCCTTGGGGAAATGCACCGGGTGCCGTCGCTAATCGAGTAGCTCTAGAAGCATGTGTACGGGCTCGTAATGAGGGACGTGATCTTGCTCGTGAGGGTAATGAAATTATCCGTACAGCTGCCAAATGGAGTCCTGAACTGGCTGCTGCATGTGAAGTATGGAAAGAAATAAAATTTGAATTCCCAGCAATGGACACTTTGTAATCCATGAATTCAAACCCCTTTTCTTAATTGAATTCCTCAATTCGTCCCATCCCAATAGTTTTACTAAAAACTAAAAAGATTGAGTCGAATCAAAATCAGAAAGGATTAAACAAGTAGCATTGCATTTTTTTTTTTTAAAGGTTACATAAAGGGGTTACATATATATTGTGGCATCATAAACAAAATGATGCCCATGAAAGGCAAGGAAGTTGAATCCTAATTCTTATAAGAACAAATTTTTCCATCTTCACTTCCGGATTTCTATATAAAAAAAGAGTTCTCTATTTTTATATAGAAATCTGGATTCTTATGAAGCAGTTGAATCTTAATTCTTATAAGAACAAATTAGTCCATCTTCACTTCCGGGTTGACAAAACCAGATTTATAGGTTAGAATCTATTTTGATGAGAAAAACGGAAGTTGACTTTCTTGGCATGTGCCTTTCTTGACATGATTTATCTAAAATTAAAATAAAAAAAAAAGAGTTCTCTATTTTTATATAGAAATCTGGATTCTTATGAAGCAGTTGAATCTTAATTCTTATAAGAACAAATTAGTCCATCTTCACTTCCGGGTTGACAAAACCAGATTTATAGGTTAGAATCTATTTTGATGAGAAAAACGGAAGTTGACTTTCTTGGCATGTGCCTTTCTTGACATGATTTATCTAAAATTAAAATAAAAAAAAAGAGTTCTCTATTTTTATATAGAAATCTGGATTCTTATGAAGCAGTTGAATCTTAATTCTTATAAGAACAAATTAGTCCATCTTCACTTCCGGGTTGACAAAACCAGATTTATAGGTTAGAATCTATGTTCATGATAGAAAAGGAAGTTTTCATTTTCTTAAAACATTTGTTTTCATTATGCTCGGCTGCTTTCCTTATCTAAGGAGCAGTTGTCGAAGCGTCCCACAACGTATTTTCTAAGTTCTATGTTCCTTTGCAAAAGAAAAAAAAAGGTGGAAAAAGGTCTCTTTCAGTCTTTTTGTAAGAAAAATCAAAATCCGGATTTTGATATTCCCGACGATCACTCTTTTGAGAGCGATCTAGAAGGTTCGTTTGTAAAATATTTCGAGTTTGGTTATCGTGAAAATTTGCTAAGTGATTATCTCGAGAATCCTATGAATACCAATATGATATTAAGAAATTATATTTTGGAAAAATGCGTTGACGTTTATTTCGATACCAAAACTGGAATGTATCGAAGTACAAATGATTTTGGTGACGTCTCGCCTAGCAATAATCCAAATTCCGAGGAACCACTTAGTGACGTCTCGCCTAGCAATAATCCAAATTCCGAGGAACCACTTAGTGACGTCTCGCCTAGCAATAATCCAAATTCCGAGGAACCACTTAGTGACGTCTCGCCTAGCAATAATCCAAATTCCGAGGAACCACTTGGTGACGGCGAGGAGGAGGAAGAGGAAGAGGAAGAGGAAGAGGAAGAGGAAGAGGAAGAGGAAGAGGAAGAGGAAGAGGAAGGGGAAGAGGAAGAGGAAGAGGAACCCGAGGAAGAGAAACCAAAGGATTTCAGCCCTTTTTGGGTAAACTGCGACGAATGCTACGCACCCAATTACAAACGATATTTTTTTCAGACAAGGCTTTATGTGTGTGAATACTGCGGCTGTCATCTGAAACTGCCGAGTTCGCTTCGAATTCAACTATTAATTGACCCCGGGACTTGGGTCCCGTTGGATCACATAATGAAGGATTTTGATAGCAAACCCGCCCTTGATCCCTGGACGTGGGATGAGCATGAGGCGAGGGAAAATTTAGCAAATCCTTTGGGCGAGACAGGGGATTTTCAAAAGGAGGATAACGACGATTTAGCAAATCCTTTGGAGGAGACAGGGGATTTTCAAAAGGAGGATAACGACGATTTAGCAAATCCTTTGGAGGAGACAGGGGATTTTCAAAAGGAGGATAACGACGATTTAGCAAATCCTTTGGGCGAGACAGGGGATTTTCAAAAGGAGGATTTTGGGGTTTATGGCCCTCAAAACGAGGGTCACACACGCGGCTTGAATAGTTCCGATTTAAATTTTGGAAACAATAAGGAGGGAAGTTTGTCTTATGACCAGACCAAGAAATCAAAACAGACAAAAAAGGCGGAAAATGACGAATCTGCTAATGCTAAAAAAACAACAAACGAAAATCACAAAAATATTGACGGGACGTGGCAGGAAAAACAAATTGATAAGAAGGAAACTTCTCATAATGGTGCTAGTGATTGTTTCGGTGGGAATGGTTCTGCTTCTCATCTTCCACTATCAAACCACTCTTTTGATGGTGGCAGAAAAGAGCCTATTGCCGATCTTGAGGGGAATCTGGATACTAATCCGGACGATCCAAATGATGGCGAGTATCTTGGTGGGAATGATTTTACAGCTCCTGAAAAGTCTTTGGCAGATGGTATCGCCAAACATATATCCGACCTTACGAATGGTAACGCGCCGCTTGTGCCAGATCATTTTAAGGCTCCTACGCCTATTAATGGTTATCCTTTGCCAGGTATGCAAAATATTCTGGGTCTTCATAATGATCATTTTGCAGGACCTTCAGACAATGAGAATTTGGATATTGCAGAGGAAAATCGACCTTTTGAGGAAGATTCGGCATTGGATCTGGAGAGCGGTGGTCATGGAGACAATATACAACCTCCAAACAATGATAATCTGGCTCCTGGCCCGCGACGAGAAGACCCTAGCTCTCGTCGAGAAGGACAGGAGGCTCAGAAAAATCTTGAGTCGGCAGGATATGATGACCTACCGTACCCTAATCTTTTTGGAGAGGGTTGTGCTTCTATTGATATGGAGAATGGCCCTTTCGAGAATATTAGCTCGTCTGATGGAATGGTTCAATCGCTGGTGGTTCGGCGGCAGCGATCGCTAGGACTATTCAAAATAGATCAAAATAGCCCTCTTGTATACGATTCTGACTCTGACTTTGAATCAGAGTCAGACCACGAGTCAGACGACAAACAGGAAAAAGAATTGGGTCCTTTTCTTTGTATTCCGTTTTTTATTAAGAATGGAGAATTAGATATGGATGGAGAATTAGATATGGATTCTCCTTGTATTCCTCTTATTCCGACTTTTTTTCCGAATGGGGAACATCAAATAAATACGGAAGGGGAGGATGAAGCTCAACGGACGGACGAATGGTATTCAGATAAAGTAAAAGACGTGTGTCACCAATTGGCCGAAGTGGACTGGTGGCGCTCTTGGACCCAAGAGGATTGGGACAGGGACGAGATAAAGGAACTCTTAGCGGACGTTGAGTTCGTGGTGGAAATAGAGGAGGAGGCGGAGGCGAAACCTTATGTATCGCGCATTTTCTCTGATCAGGATGAAACAGAATTATCCGAAGCCATCCAAACAGGTTTAGGTCAGCTAAACGGAATTCCCGTAGCACTTGGAGTTATGGATTTTAGCTTTATCGGAGGTAGCATGGGATACGTAGTGGGGGATAGAATAATTCGCTTGATTGAGTATTCTAGCCGTCTAGAAATACCCCTTATTATAGTGTGCGCTTCCGGAGGAGCCCGCATGTACGAAGGATCTTTGGCCTTGATGCAAATGGCTAAAATATCTTCGTCTTTATATTATTTTAAAAAGAATAATAAAAAGCCATTTTATATCTCAATGCTTGCATCTCCTACGACTGGTGGGGTGACAGCAAGTTTTGGTATGTTGGGGGATATCATTATTAGTGAACCCGACGCTTATATTGCATTTGCGGGTAAAAGAGTGATTGAGGACACCTTAAAGATTCCTGTACCTGAAGGTTCACAGGTAGCCGAAGTTGCATTTGAAAAGGGATTATTGGACTCGATAATACCGCGTGAAATGTTAAAGGGGGTTTTGACTGAATTATTACAACTGCACGATTTTTTGCCTTTGACTCCGAAAATAAAAGGATTACTAAATTAATGATTTAGTTATCGAAAGCAAAGGCAAAATCCGAAAATGGATTTTTTGGGGGGTGGCATAAGAAGCAATTTTAGAAGGATAGTGCAGATAATTTTTTTATCCGCACTATCCTTCTATATTCCTAATTCCTAAATGGGGAACCCTCGATCAACAATCGAAAATCTTTCTTTCGCGAAATTCAACTGGACAAGGTAAATGTAAACGAAAGAAAACGGATTTTGTGTTCTTTTCTTACCTTCGGATTCTAACCAATAACGAATTTGCCGGGAATTTCGAAGCGGAAAAACTCTTTATTAAATTTATTTAAGTCAAATTCGAAAATTAAAGATTCAAGTTCAAAGACAAGAAAAAGATAAAAAATATATAGGGGAAAAGAGGAAGAAACCCAGTGGATTAATATCTATGTATTTCGTGCGTAAAAAGTGCATTTAGTTAATTGTAAACCCCCTGCATTTTACTTATTCTATATACTCACTTAGATATACTTAGTTAGTATAATTCTATACGAATTAGAACAAATCTAAGCTATCTTTCTAACAACAGAATATAGCAAAAATAGGTAAAAAGATTAATATAAAAATAAATAACAGGTACAAATATTGAATCGAGGTGCCCATTCTATGACAATTCTCAACAACTTACCCCCTATTTTTGTGCCTTTAGTAGGCTTAGTCTTTCCAGCAATTGCAATGGCTTCTTTATCTCTTCATGTGCAAAAAAACAAGATTTTTTAAATCTTTTTTGAAATCAGATAGATCTGATGGGGGAAATTTCATGTATTTTTTTCAAGACTTAGAGACTTAGACTTGGATTATAACACGGATATTTATTCAGTAGAATATTGTATAAAATGCGACTTTCTTTAAACATATCAAACATAAATGAAAGGTAAACTTGTGCAAACGTAAATATGATATATCAGTAAATTGGCTAATTGAAAAGAAATTGAAATTGGGGCGTATGTCTGAACTAAATGGAAAACCCATGGGGCTATATGTGCGTAAATAGGAGATTTTTTTTGAAAGCTATTATTATTTTAGATCTAAGTCTAGATTTAAGGAATTTTTCCTAAAGATTCACATAAGAATATTGAGAGTCGGTGAAAGTTCCTTTGGAACAAAAAGGAAAGTCAAATTGATTTGGGCAAGTCTCCCGCTTCCAATAAAATAGAACTGGATCTAGTATGAGTTGGCAATCAGAACATCTATGGATAGAACTTATAGCGGGGTCTCGAAAAAAAAGCAATTTCTGCTGGGCCTTTATACTTTTTTTAGGTTCTTTGGGGTTTTTATTAGTTGGAATTTCCAGTTATCTTGACAGAAATTGGATATCTTTATTTGCGTCTCAACAAATCATTTTTTTTCCACAAGGGATCGTAATGTCGTTCTATGGGATCGCCGGTCTATTTATTAGCTCTTATTTATGGTGCACAATTTCGTGGAATGTGGGTAGTGGTTATGATCGATTCGATAGAAAAGAAGGGATAGTGTGTATTTTTCGTTGGGGATTTCCTGGAAAAAATCGTCGCATCTTACTCCGATTCCTTATGAAAGATATTCAGTCGATCAGAATCGAAGTTAAAGAGGGTATTTATGCTCGACACGTCCTTTATTTGGAAATCCGAGGCCAGGGTTCCATTCCTTTGATTCGTACTGCTGAGACACAAGAAATTGAGCAAAAGGCGGCGAAATTGGCCTATTTCTTGCGTGTACCAATTGAAGTATTTTGAAATGAACTGAAGAAGAATAAACAATTTTCTTAGCGGGAGGTCAATCAAGGTCAAAATCCGAAGTCAAGAGTCCTCTTTCTTATAGCATAATTTAACTGAAATTTTTTTCGAATTCTAATGAATCAAAAACAGCTTATATTCTATATACGGAAAAATTCGAAAACAAAACCCTTTAATTGCCCTTCAAAATTTTTTTATGCGTATGTAAATTCCCTAAATTCAGTAAGTACCAAACAAATCTAAATAACGGGACTCATTTCATAGATCAAAAAAAGAATTTTGGAAAAAGATATAGAAAAAGGGTATTCTCTTTTAATTTTTATACTATTCGAAATTTTTTTATTTTTATACTATTCGAAATTTATAGGTTTGAAGCCTTGTAATAAAACTTATGCTTGATACAAGACTTTAGATCGTATAGAGTTAACAAATGAAGTGGATTCATTCAAAATTCACCGATGCAAAAATGAAGTGGATTCATTCAAAATTCACAGATGCAAAAATGAAAAAAAAAACATTTACCTCTATTCTCTATTTTACATCTCTAGTATTTTTGCCCTGGTGGATCTCTTTTTTATTTAAAAAAAGTCTGGAATCTTGGGTTATTTATTGGTGGAATACAAGTAAATCCGAAACTTTTTTCAATGATACTCAAGAAAAGAGTATTCTAGCAAAATTCATAGAATTAGAGGAACTCCTCCTCTTGGACGAAATGATAAAGGAATACCCGGAACCTCATCTACAGAAGTTTCGTATCGAAATCCAAAAAGAAACGATCGAATGGATCAAGATACACAATGAGGATCGTATCCATACAATTTTGCGCTTCTCCACTAATCTAATCTGTTTCGTTATTCTAAGCGGTTATTATATTCTAGGTAAAGAAAAACTTATTATTCTGAATTCCTGGGTTCAAGAATTCCTATATAACTTAAATGACACAATAAAAGCCCTTTCTATTCTTTTTTTAAGCGAATTATGTCTAGGATACCATTCAACCGGCGTTTGGGAACTAATGATTGGCTCTGTCTGCAAAGATTTTGGATTTACTCATAATGATCAAATTTTACCTGTCCTTGCTTCCATTCTTCCAGTCATTGGTGATACGATTTTTAAATATTGGGTCTTCGATTATTTAAATCGTATATCTCCGTCGCTTGTAGTGATTTATGATTCACTAAATGGAAGTGAGTGAAATGAAAAAGGATCCACTGATCCAAACGGAATGTTTGTTAGTTTTTTTCATATTTGTTATTTTGTCCATAAGTAAAACATTCAAAATCTTACTGTTTTTCTATTATACACTTCTTTTCTCTATACATCCAAGAGATTCGGATTCCTCCTAGATTTTAGTAAAAATTTTTCAGTAAATAGCAGCTTGGTAGATAGGGAACTTTACTAGGAACCCACCAAATTTTATTGTAGAAATTTTTGGGATCAACGATTGGACCATGCAAACTAGAAAGACCTTTTCTTGGATAAAAGAAGAGATTACTCGCTCCATTTCCGTATCGCTCATCATATATATAATAACTCGGGCATCCATTTCAAATGCATATCCCATTTTTGCACAGCAGGGTTATGAAAATCCACGCGAAGCAACTGGCCGTATTGTATGCGCCAATTGTCATTTAGCCAATAAGCCCGTGAGTATTGAGGTTCCCCAAGCAGTACTTCCGGATACTGTATTTGAAGCAGTTGTTCGAATTCCTTATGATATGCAACTGAAACAAGTTCTTGCCAATGGTAAAAAAGGTGCCTTGAATGTGGGGGCTGTTCTTATTTTACCCGAGGGGTTTGAATTAGCCCCTCCCGATCGTATTTCGCCAGAGATGAAAGAAAAGATAGGTAATCTTTTTTTTCAAAGTTATCGCCCCACTAAAAAAAATATTCTTGTGATAGGCCCTGTTCCTGGTCAGAAATATAGCGAAATAACCTTCCCAATTATTTCTCCGGACCCTGCTACTAAGAAGGGCGTTCACTTCTTAAAATATCCCATATATGTAGGCGGAAACCGGGGAAGGGGTCAGATTTATCCCGACGGGAGCAAGAGTAACAATACGGTTTATAATGCTACAGCAACAGGTATAGTAAGCAAAATCATACGAAAAGAAAAAGGGGGCTACGAAATAATCATAATGGATGCGTCAGAGGGACGTCAAGTGACAGATATTATAGCCCCGGGACCAGAACTTCTTATTTCAGAAGGCGAATCCATCAAACTGGATCAACCATTAACAAGTAATCCCAATGTGGGTGGATTTGGTCAAGGGGATGCGGAAATAGTACTTCAAGACCCATTACGTGTCCAAGGCCTTTTGTTCTTTTTTGCATCTGTTCTTTTAGCACAAATCTTTTTGGTTCTTAAAAAGAAACAGTTTGAAAAGGTTCAATTATCCGAAATGAATTTTTAGATCTACGGATTTATCAACATCAAGTTCTTCAAAAGAAGAAAATTTTTGTTAAAAGTTCTGTATGATCAAAAAAATTGTGTAAAGCCTTTTGCTTTTTTTGTTTCTATTCTTTAAAGT